CATTGAGATCGACACATCCGAGATCGCCAAATGTTCGGGAGTTCCTCTATTCAATCCTTTTCCTTCTTCTTGTTGCTGGATATCTCGTTCGTACACATCTTCTCTTTGTTTCCCGAGCCTCTAGTGAGTTACAGACAGAGTTCGAAAAGGTCAAATCTTTGATGATTCCATCATACATGATTGAGTTGCGAAAACTTCTGGATAGGTATCCTACATCTGAACTGTTCTGGTTAAAGAATCTCTTTCTAGTTGCTCGGGAACAATTAGGGGATTCTCTAGAAGAAATGCGGGGTTCTGCTTCTGGCGGTAACATGCTATTGGGTGGTGGTTCCGCTTCTGGGGTCAAATCAATACGTTCTAAGAAGAAATATTTGAATATCAATCTCATTGATCTCATAAGTACCATACCCAATCCCACCAATCGAATCACTTTTTCGAGAAATACGAGACATCTAAGTCATACAAGTAAAGAGATCTATTCATTGATAAGAAAAAGAAAAAACGTGAACGGTGATTGGATTGATGATAAAATAGAATCCTGGGTCGCGAACAGTGATTCGATTGATGATGAAGAAAGAGAATTCTTGGTTCAGTTCTCCACCTTAACGACAGAAAAAAGGATTGATCAAATTCTATTGAGTCTAACTCATAGCGATCATTTATCAAAGAATGACTCTGGTTATCAAATGATTGAACAACCGGGAGCAATTTACTTACGATATTTAGTTGACATTCATAAAAAGTGTCTAATGAATTATGAGTTCAATACATCTTGTTTAGCAGAAAGACGGATATTCCTTGCTCAGTATCAGACAATCACTTATTCACAAACCTCGTGTGGGGCTAATAGTTTTCATTTCCCATCTCATGGAAAACCCTTTTCGCTCCGCTTAGCCCTATCCCCCTCTAGGGGTATTTTAGTGATAGGTTCTATAGGAACTGGACGATCCTATTTGGTCAAATACCTAGCGACAAACTCCTATGTTCCTTTCATTACGGTATTTCTGAACAAGTTCCTGGATAACAAGCCTAAAGGTTTTCTTATTGATGATTCCGATATTGACGATATTGATGCTAGTGACGATATCGATGCTAGTGCCGATATCGATGCTAGTGACGATATCGATGCTAGTGACGATATCGATGCTGGTGACGATATCCATCGTGACCTTGATACGGAGCTGGAGCTGCTAACTGTGATGAATGCGCTAACTATGGATATGATGCCAGAAATAGACCGATTTTATATCACCCTTCAATTCGAATTTGCAAAAGCAATGTCTCCTTGCATAATATGGATTCCAAACATTCATGATCTGGATGTGAATGAGTCGAATTACTTATCCCTCGGTCTATTAGTGAACCATCTCTCCAGGGATTGTGACAGGTGGTCCGCTAGAAATATTCTTGTTATTGCTTCGACTCATATTCCCCAAAAAGTGGATCCCGCTCTAATAGCTCCGAATAAATTAAATACATGCATTAAGATACGAAGGCTTCTTATTCCACAACAACGAAAGCGCTTTTTCACCCTTTCATATACTAGGGGATTTCACTTGGAAAAGAAAATGTTCCAGACTAATGGACTCGGGTCCATAACCATGGGTTCCAATGCACGAGATCTTGTAGCACTTACCAATGAGGCCCTATCGATTAGTATTACACAGAAGAAATCCATTATAGACAATAATACAATTAGATCTGCTCTTCATAGGCAAACTTGGGATTTGCGATCCCAGGTAAGATCGGTTCAGGATCATGGGATCCTTTTCTATCAGATAGGAAGGGCTGTTGCACAAAATGTACTTCTAAGTAATTGCCCCATAGATCCTATATCTATCTATATGAAGAAGAAATCATGTAATGAAGGGGATTCTTATTTGTACAAATGGTATTTCGAACTTGGAATGAGCATGAAGAAATTAACGACACTTCTTTATCTTTTGAGTTGTTCTGCCGGATCGGTCGCTCAAGACCTTTGGTCTCTACCCGGACCCGATGAAAAAAATGGGATCACTTCTTATGGACTCGTTGAGAATGATTCTGATCTAGTTCATGGCCTATTAGAAGGAGAAGGCGCTCTGGCGGGATCAGAAAAAGATTGCAGTCAGTTTGATAATGATCGAGTGACATTGCTTCTTCGGCCCGAACCAAGGAACCTCTTAGATATGATGCAAAATGGATCTTGTTCTATCGTTGATCAGAGATTTATCTATGAAAAAGACGAATCGGAGTTTGAAGAAGGAGAAGGAGCCCTCGACCCGCAACAGATAGAAGAGGATTTATTCAATCACATAGTTTGGGCTCCTAGAATATGGAGCCCTTGGGGCTTTCTATTTGATTGTATCGAAAGGCCCAATGAATTGGGATTTCCCTATTGGGCCAGGTCATTTCGGGGCAAGCGGATCGTTTATGATGAAGAAGATGAGCTTCAAGAGAATGATTCGGAGTTCTTGCAGAGTGGAACCATGGAGTACCAGACACGAGAAAGATCTTCCAA